TTGTTTCTCCTTAATTTTATTTTAATTTTGAATCTACTCCTTCGAAGAAAAGAAAATAAGTCTCTTGAAATTTGGAACCTCCGATTGTATCCGAACGAGAGGAATGTTGAAAAGTCACTACGAACCCGAAACATACCATTGGAAAGTGATTCAGTAATTAAACCTTCATGAATCCATTTTTGTTCTTTCATTCCAGGTAACCCCTTTAATTATCAACTCATGGAGTAGGAGTGATATTAGACAACCCTTCCTCTTTTTTAAAAAAAAAATAGGAAGTTTTCCTACGGATGCAATTCGTAGATCATAAAGATCACCATATATATAACAAAATTTCTCCCCCGATTCCTTCTAGTCGAGCCTCTCGGTCTGTCATTATACCTCGAGAAGTCGAAAGAATTACAATACCCATTCCTCCTAAAATCCTAGGAATTCGTTGATGGTTGGAATAGATTCGTAGGCCGGGTCGGCTGATACGTTTTAAAACAGTTCTATATGGCCCTTTTCTATTCCTTCTATGTCGCAGAGTTGAAACCAAGAAATATTTCTTGCTTACTCGATGTTTTCTCACATTTTCGATAAAGCCTTCGCGTAGAAGTATTTTAACAATGTTTTCAGTGATATTTGTAGATGCTATTCGAACCGTTCCTTTTTTATCCATGTCAGCATTTCGTATAGAAGTTATTATTTCGGCAATAGTGTCCCTACCCATGATGAACTATAATTATTGGTGCCTCCGGGTTTTTATATAATCAGCATGCTCTACTCTTTTTTTTTCATGAATTATTAAAGGTATATGCGTGAGAAACAATCTACTAATGCATTCTACTAATTAATGGAATCTAATTCAGTTCAGATATCTTACTATGAACCTCCCTTTTTTTATGTTTTATTATGTTTTCATCTATTAGTATTTATTTAGAATCTATTTATAATACCTCAGGAGCTAATGAGACTATTTTAGTAAAATTCAACTGTCTCAATTCCCGAGCGATCGCACCAAAAACTCGAGTTCCTTTGGGATTTCCTTCTTGATCAATGACAACTGCTGCATTGTCATCATATTGTATTATCATACCATTGTCACGTTTGAGTTCTTTACATGTACGTACAATTACAGCTCTGATCACTTCTGATCTTTGTAGAGGCATATTGGGAACTGCTTCTTTGATTACAGCAACAATAACGTCACCAATATGAGCATATCGGCGATTACTAGCTCCTATGATTCGAATACACATTAATTCTCTAGCCCCGCTGTTGTCCGCTACATTTAAATAGGTCTGAGGTTGAATCATATCATTCTTATTATTTTTCTCTTTTTTCTTTCAATGCTAACTAACTAAAGGGCGAAGAAAAAAAGAAGAAAGATTGTTTGTCCAGAAATAAAAAAACTGCGGTTTTTTCATCACAAGGCCCCTTTCCTTTCGTTCCATATCCCTATCCCGCAATAACGAATTGAGTTCGTATAGGCATTTTGGACGCAGCTATAGAAATAGCTTCTCTGGCTACAATTTCTGATACTCCACCCATTTCATAAAGTATTCGACCCGGTTTAACGACGGATACCCAATATTCGGGAGATCCTTTCCCCGAACCCATACGTGTTTCGGTAGGCCTTACTGTAACAGGTTTGTCTGGAAATATACGTACCCATATTTTTCCACCACGACGCGCATATCGTGCCATGGCTCGTCGCCCCGCTTCTATTTGTCTAGATGTGATCCAAGCGGGTTCAAGTGCCTGAAGGGCGTATCCGCCGAAACAAATTCGATTGCCTCGATAAGATATTCCCTTCATTCTTCCTCTATGTTGTTTACGAAATCTGGTTCTTTTGGGGTTATAGTTGATGGTTGTTTCTCAATGCCATCTCTACTGCAGAACTGGACATGAGAGTTTCTTCTCATCCAGCTCCTCGCGAATGAAACGATTAAATAATATTGTATATATTTTGAATTGAATGAATAATGAATCATGGAATTTTTTGAGATATAATCTGTCACGTACACGTAGGAATAAAATAAAATGATAAATTCCATTTTATAATTAATGAATCTTCATTTATTTTTACCTTTATTTTATTTATTTTTATTGAATTGCCCAAAACTTAGCAATCCAGTAAGGCTTTCGCGGGCGAATATTTGCTCTTTCAACATCCCTTTCATTCGTAGGGGCGTTCCATGACCTATCAGAATAAATGAATTGGTTCTTGGCTCGTTCCGCCATCCCACCCAATGAATCATTAGGATTCGTTTTCAAGGGAATCTTCCTCAGTCACAGGTTCTGTCGTTCCCATCGCTTCTCGATTAATGACTAGGCCCGAACTCTGCAATGGAGCTCCTAATAAAATTTGTTCCTGAATCAATCTTCTCAGTCTTTATTGACTCGGCGCTCTTTATTCTTTTTTATTTTTCGTATAAATTGTATTCATATTCATCGAATCTAATTATTAATTATGGACGAATACATTAATGCTTTATTACATTGCCTTTTATAAGATAGTTCATAGACCATACATATTGGAATCATATATCATTGCTATTCTTTTTCTTTCTTTCTCTCACCCCTCCATTTATCCATATCCCTTTGTTTTTGCTTCACAACCTTATAGATTGATTTTTCTTTTATGTAAAAAAAAATGCTTCAGTTGCTACAACAATATGATCAATACATCATATAGCGACTGGTTCCTTGGATCCAGATAATACGAAGCAATGAGCTGGTTATTAGTTATATAGTTATTAGTTCATACTAGGGGATGGCCCTTTGTTTTTTAATCCTAACCTAACTCTAAATAAAAAACCAACGAGTCACACACTAAGCATAGCAATTATATGGCGATGGAGTCAATCGAATTGTTATTCAACCCTATAGAATTAAGAATTCGAAAAAATTCTCATTTTTTTGATTGAACGGAAAAAAATGAACGAGTTTGTGATTTTTTATTCAATTGCCGGATGGATGGAACAGAAAGACAACGAAAGGCCCATTATTCCTCGTCTGCAAATATCCAAATTTTGATTCCTAATGCCCCATAGATAGTTCGAACTGTATAGGAACAATAATCAATTTTGGCTCGAATGGTTTGTAGGGGAACCCTACCTTCTCTGATCCATTCGACACGTGCTATTTCCTTTCCGTCGATACGCCCTGCAATTTGTACTTGAATTCCCTTTGTATCTGCTTTTTCAGTTAATTCAATAGCTTTTTTCATTGCCTTTCGAAACGAAACTCTATTCTTTAATTGTTCGGCTATAAATTCTGCAAGAATATTAGGTTGTCCATACGGTTTTTCAACTCTTGTGATAGCAATGTTAAGTTTTTGGTTCACAGAATTAAATTCTTTTTGTGCATTGCTCTGTAATTCTTCAATTCCTCGCGGGCTGCCCTCTATGAACAATTTTGGGAATCCCATATATATTATGACCTGGATCAGATCGATTCTTTTTTTAATCTTTATGCGTGCAATTCCCTCGGCACCCGAGGATATTTTCCTATTTTTTTGTACATAATTCTTGATACAATCCTGTATTTTTTGATCTTCCTGGAGACCCTCGGAATAACTTTTTGGTTGTGCAAACCAAACAGAATGATGACTTTGGGTTGTACCAAGTCGGAAACCGAGTGGATTTATTTTTTGTCCCATAGCACCTCGCTATCTCTATAAGGCCATATCATTTCTCTATTAGCCCACGTCATTCTGTTACGATATAGCATATGATCCATCATATATAGATACCTCTCTCTGACATCTTTATACTTATCTTTATATACCCATCCATATTTTCTTAACCATATGAAATAGTTTTTCTCTTTAGATGTATCTTTCAATACAATAGTTATATGACAGGTGGGTCTTTTTATCGGATAACTACGTCCTCGGGCTCGGGGTTTTAACTTTTTCATGCTAGTACCTTCATTAACTTCGGCTTGACTAATGATTAAAGCCGTTTCGTTGAATCCCATATTGTGACTAGCATTTGCTGCTGCAGAATAAACTAATTTTAAAATGGGATAACACGCTCGATAAGGCATGAGTTCTAGTATCATAAGTGTTTCCTCGTAGGGACGCCCACGAATCTGATCAATTACTCTTCGCGCTTTATGAGCAGACATACGTATATGTTGACCTAAAGCGTATACTTCTACATCTGGGTCACTCTTTATCATAAGGTTCACCTCCCACCAATAAACGATGAGCACCCATATCCACTTTATTAATTAATATATTAACGACGAGATTTATTATCGTTTCTCGCATGCCCCCGGAAATTCAGAGTAGGTGCAAATTCTCCCAATTTGTGACCTACCATACGATCTGTTATATAAATAGGCAAATGTTCCTTTCCATTATGAATAGCAATTGTATGGCCGATCATTGTGGGTATAATGGTAGATGCCCGGGACCAAGTTACGATTGTATCTTTTTCTGCCCTCGTGTTGAGCTTCGCAATTTTTATCAATAAATGATTAGCTACAAAAGGATTTTTTTTTAGTGAACGTGTCACAGCTAATTACTCCTTTTTTTTTGTAAAGATGAGGAAACATATTCTATTTTCAATATTCTCCTATTTACTACGGCGACGAAGAATCAAACTATCACTATATTTATTCCTTTTTCTACTTCTTCTTC